CCAAATAGCGAGAATTAGGATTCTTGATCCCTCTCAATCTCTCTTTCAATTCGAGGATCCAGAGAGGTGTTTTCATAGCCATCTCCGAATATTTGCCATCTCCGAATATTTTCGATTTCATTTTTCTATGATATGTCTTTCTATATGAAAATTGGTTATTTACGATGTACGATGATCCCTGTTAAGCATCCATGGCTGAATGGTTAAAGCGCCCAACTCATAATTGGTAATTTGCGGGTTCAATTCCTGCTGGATGCACGCGAACGGGAACGTTCCATAAGTCTATTGGAACTGGCTCTCTATCTATGGAATCTCATCCATCATCCATACATAACGAATTGGTATGGTATATTCATACCATAACATAAGAACAATAAGAACTCGAATTCTTATCGATACTGGAACTCAGAGCATAGGAGGGAAAGTCGATTTATGGATGGAATCAAATACGCAGTATTTACAGAAAAGAGTCTTCGTTTATTGGGAAAGAATCAATATACTTCTAATGTCGAATCGGGATTCACTAAGACAGAAATAAAGCATTGGGTCGAACTCTTCTTTGGTGTTAAGGTAGTAGCTGTGAATAGCCATCGACTACCCGGAAAGGGTAGAAGAATGGGACCTATTCTGGGACATACAATGCATTACAGACGTATGATCATTACCCTTCAACCGGGTTATTCTATTCCACTTCTAGATAGAGAAAAGAACTAAAGGAGAATACTTAATAATACGGCGAAACATTTATACAAAACACCTATCCCAAGCACACGCAAGGGAACCGTAGACAGGCAAGTGAAATCCAATCCACGAAATAAATTGATCCATGGACGGCACCGTTGTAGTAAAGGTCGTAATGCCAGAGGAATCATTACCGCAAGGCATAGAGGGGGAGGTCATAAGCGCCTATACCGAAAAATAGATTTTCGACGGAATCAAAAAGACATATCTGGTAGAATCGTAACCATAGAATACGACCCTAATCGAAATGCATACATTTGTCTCATACACTATGGGGATGGTGAGAAGAGATATATTTTACATCCCAGAGGGGCTATAATTGGAGATACTATTGTTTCTGGTACAAAAGTTCCTATATCAATGGGAAATGCCCTACCTTTGAGTGCGGTTTGAACTATTGATTTACGTAATTGGAAGTAACCAATTAGGTTTACGACGAAACCTAGAAATCGATCACTGATCCAATTTGACTACCTCTACGGGATAGACCTCAATAGAAAACTGTTGAGTAACGGCAGCAAGTGATTGAGTTCAGTAGTTCCTCATAGAAAATTATTGACTCTAGAGATATGGTAATATGGAGAAGACAAAATTGTTTGAAGCACGCACAGAACCGGAAGCGCCCCTTGTTTCAAAGAGAGGAGGACGGGTTATTCACATTTAATTTGATGGTCAGAGGCGAATTGAAAGCTAAGCAGTGGTAATTAAGACCCCCGGGTGAAAATAGGGATGTCTCCTACGTTACCCATAATATGTGGAAGTATCGACGTAATTTCATAGAGTCATTCGATCTGAATGCTACATGAAGAACATAAGCCAGATGACGGAACGCGGAGACCTAGGATGTAGAAGATTATAACATGAGCGATTCGGCGGATTTGGATTCCTTTTCTATATATCCACTTATGTGGTACTTCATCATACGATTCATATAAGATCCATCTGTCTAGAAATCGTCATATACATCTAGAAAGCCGTATGCTTTGGAAGAAGCTTGTACAGTTTGGGAAGGGGTTTTTTGAGAAAAAAGAAGAATCTACTTCAACCGATATGCCCTTAGGCACGGCCATACATAACATAGAAATAACACGTGGAAGGGGTGGGCAATTAGCTAGAGCAGCAGGTGCTGTAGCGAAACTAATTGCAAAAGAGGGTAAATTGGCCACTTTAAGATTACCATCTGGGGAGGTCCGTTTGGTATCCCAAAACTGCTTAGCAACAGTCGGACAAGTGGGTAATGTTGGGGTGAACCAAAAAAGTTTGGGTAGAGCCGGATCTAAGTGTTGGCTAGGTAAACGCCCCGTAGTAAGAGGGGTAGTTATGAATCCTGTGGACCACCCCCATGGGGGCGGTGAAGGGAAAGCCCCCATTGGTAGAAAAAAACCCACAACCCCTTGGGGTTATCCTGCGCTTGGAAGAAGAACTAGGAAAAGGAAAAAATATAGTGATAGTTTTATTCTTCGTCGCCGTAAGTAAATATGTAACTAGGAATACGGAAAATTGCATTTTTGGAATTTGCAATAATGCGATGGGCGAACGACGGGAATTGAACCCGCGCATGGTGGATTCACAATCCACTGCCTTGATCCACTTGGCTACATCCGCCCCTTATCCAGCTAAAGGATTTTCTCCTTTTTCCATTCATCATTATTCTATTTATTCTGACCTCCATACCTCGATCGAGATAGTGGACATAGGATGCCACTCTTTAAAATGAAAAAAAGGAGTAATCAGCTGTGACACGAAAAAAAACGAATCCTTTTGTAGCTCCTCATTTATTGACAAAAATCGAAAAGGTCAATATGAAGGAGGAGAAAGAAACAATAGTAACGTGGTCCCGGGCATCTAGCATTCTACCCGCAATGGTTGGCCATACAATCGCGATTCATAATGGAAAGGAACATATACCTATTTACATAACAAATCCTATGGTAGGTCGCAAATTGGGGGAATTTGTGCCTACTCGGCATTTCACGAGTTATGAAAGTGCAAGAAAGGATACTAAATCTCGTCGTTAACTGAATTCAGAATAGAAAGATTCAGAATAAACAAAATTTATAGGATTCAAATAAAGTAAAGGTAGGCGGGTAATAACCTTATTTATGACAAGTTTCAAATTAGTAAAGTATACCCCTAGGATAAAGAAGAAGAAGAACGGGCTAAGGAAACTCGCAAGAAAAGTCCCAACCGATCGTCTACTTAAGTTCGAACGGGTTTTCAAAGCACAAAAACGCATACATATGTCTGTTTTCAAAGCACAAAGAGTTCTTGATGAGATTCGCTGGCGTTACTACGAGGAAACCGTTATGATACTGAACCTCATGCCTTATCGAGCATCTTACCCTATTTTAAAGTTGGTTTATTCGGCAGCAGCAAATGCTACTCATTATAGGGATTTCGACAAAGCAAATTTATTCATAACTAAAGCCGAAGTCAGTAGGGGTACTATTATGAAAAAATTCAGACCTCGAGCTCGAGGACGTGGTTATCCTATAAAAAAAACCATGTGTCATATAACAATTGTACTAAATATAGTAAAGAAATCTAATTAATCTTTAGATCAATCTAAGATTTGAATTCCCAGTAAAAAAAAAGAATAGAAAAATATGGCACAAAAAATAAATCCACTCGGTTTCAGACTTGGTACAACCCAAAATCACCATTCCTTTTGGTTCGCACAACCAAAAAATTATTCTGAAGGTCTACAGGAAGATAAAAAAATACGGAATTGTATCAAGAACTATATACAAAAGAATAGGAAAAAAGGCTCAAATAGAAAAATAGAATCAGACCCAAGTTCGGAAGTAATTACACATATAGAAATTCAAAAGGAAATTGATACAATCCACGTCATAATTCATATTGGGTTCCCCAATTTATTAAAAAAAAAAGGGGCAATCGAAGAATTAGAGAAAGATCTCCAAAAGGAAGTTAATTCTGTAAACCAGAGACTTAATATTGCTATCGAAAAAGTTAAAGAACCTTATAGACAGCCTAACATTCTTGCAGAATATATAGCTTTCCAATTAAAAAATAGAGTCTCATTCAGAAAGGCAATGAAAAAAGCCATTGAATTAACTAAAAAAGCAGATATAAAGGGAATAAAAATAAAAATTGCGGGTCGTCTAGGAGGGAAAGAAATTGCACGTGCCGAATGCATTAAAAAGGGTAGACTTCCCCTCCAAACAATTCGCGCTAAAATCGATTATTGCTGCTATCCAATTCGAACTATCTATGGAGTATTAGGTGTAAAAATTTGGATATTCGTAGAAGAATAATAACTAACCTTGTCTTCCCATTCTGCCCAATGATAAAATAAAAAATAAAAGTTCTGAAATCCCATAAAAAAGAAGAAATTATACCTCTTTCTATAAGATTTAATGAAAATTTTAAAATCTGTTACTATTTAATATAATTGCTATGCTTAGTGTGTGACTCGTTAGTTTTTTCTTTAGGATCAAAAACGGAAAAAAAAAATTGACCGAACCCTACTAAAAATAGAAAAAACTTAGTAATTATAGAAAATTCACTAATAACAACCTATTGCTTCGTATTGTCGAGATCCTAACTAAGGAACAGTCACTATGTGAATAAATACATCTATCATAAATGAGTAGATCAATCATATAGTTGTAGCAACTGCATTTTTTTCTCTAAAAAAGAAACCGGATTCTAGGTTGTGAAGCAAAACTAAAAGGATGTGGATAAAAGGAGGGATGATAGATAGAAGGAAGAAGAATAAGAAGGATATAGGATTCCGATGTGTATGGTCTATGAATTACATCATAAAAGGCAATGTGATAAAGCATTAATAATAAAATAAAAAAAATAAGAGAGAATTGGAAGTCGTAACTTGAAACAACAAATAAAAATTTAAAGAAATAATAAAGAGCAGCCTGGGTTAATAAAACTGAGAAAATTGACTCGGAAAGAAATTTTTTTGAAGCTCCATTGCAGGATTCAAACCTAACCATTAAAGGAGAAGCTGTGGGAACGACAAAACCCATGACTGCATAGGATTTTATTGAAAAGAATCCTAATACTTCATTGGGTGGGATGGCGGAACAAACCCCAAAAATTGCTTTATTTGGTAAAATTCTAAATTAACAAATAAGACAGGAAAGAGTAAATATTCGCCCGCGAAATATTTATTGGAAAATATTTATTGGATTAGAATACTTTACTATAATTCAATAAGACTCAAAAAAGGAGATTCTTTATAAAATAAAAAAGAATGATTCCATTATCTGAGAATTGTGTATATATCCGTAAAATTTTGGAATATTATTATGGAATTCGAGAAATTTGCACGCTTTCTCATTTCATTCGCGAGGAGCTGGATGAGAAGAAACTCTCATGTCCAGTTTTGCAGTAGAGATGGAACTAAGAAAGAACCATCGACTATAACCCTAAAAGAACTAGATTTCGTAAACAACATAGAGGAAGAATGAAGGGAAAATCCTGCCGAGGCAATCGTATTTGTTTTGGTAGATATGCTCTTCAAGTACTTGAACCCGCTTGGATCACAGCGAGACAGATAGAAGCAGGACGAAGAGCAATGACACGATATGCACGTCGTGGTGGAAAACTATGGGTACGTATATTTCCCGACAAACCGGTTACACTAAGACCTACAGAAACACGTATGGGCTCGGGAAAAGGATCCCCAGAATATTGGGTAGCCGTTGTTAAACCCGGTCGAATACTTTATGAAATGAGCGGAGTATCCGAAACTGTAGCTAGAGCAGCTATCTCCATAGCGGCCAGTAAAATGCCTATACGAAGTCAATTTATTCGATTAGAGATATAGAACCCCAAAAAGGAGTACTTAAGATAAAAAACCCAGGTTTTTCTTTCTGGAAAGACAATATTTCTTTCACCCTTTTTGCATTGAAATAACAAATTGAAATCAAAATAATATGATTCAACCTCAGACCCTTTTAAATGTAGCGGATAACAGTGGAGCTCGAAAATTGATGTGTATTCGAGTCATAGGAGCTGCCGGTAATCAGCGATATGCTCGTATTGGTGATGTTATTGTTGCTGTAATCAAAGACGCACTGCCCCGAATGCCTCTAGAAAGATCCGAAGTAATTCGAGCTGTAATTGTACGTACATGTAAAGAATTCAAATGCGAAGACGGTATAATAATACGCTATGATGACAATGCAGCAGTTATCATTGATCAAAAAGGAAATCCAAAAGGAACTCGAGTTTTTGGCGCGATTGCCGAGGAATTGAGAGAATTGAATTTTACTAAAATAGTATCATTAGCTCCTGAAGTATTATAAATACTAGTAGACGAGATATAGATCAAAGAAAAAATTAGTAGATTGTGTCTCACGTATATGCTTTAAAATAAAAAAAAAAAAGAAAACATGTTGATTATAGAAAAATTAGGAGGAACCTAGAATTAGAGTCTTATGGGCAAGGACACTATTGCTGATTTACTAACCTCTATAAGAAACGCAGACATGAATAAAAAAGGAACCGTTCGAGTAGTATCTACAAATATTACCGAAAGCATTGTTAAAATACTTCTACGAGAGGGTTTTATTGAAAGTGTTCGGAAACATCAGGAAAGTAACAGATATTTCTTGGTTTCAACTTTGCGACATCAAAAGAGAAATACTAGAAAGGGAATATATAGAACTAGAACCTTTTTAAAGCGTATCAGCCGACCTGGCTTACGAATTTATGCCAACTATCAAGGAATTCCTAAAGTTTTGGGCGGAATGGGAATTGCTATTCTTTCTACTTCTAAAGGTATAATGACAGATCGAGAAGCTCGACTAAACAGAATTGGGGGAGAAGTCTTATGTTATATATGGTAATGGACCCTCCTATAGTACCCGAATTCTATCTCGAACTTCCTATTTTGAAAATAAAAACAGAAAAATAGGAGAAAAAAATATGACAGAAAAGAAAAATGGGAGAGAAAAAAAAAACCCGCGAGAGGCAAAAGTCACTTTCGAGGGTTTAGTTACGGAAGCCTTACCCAACGGAATGTTCCGCGTTCGCTTAGAAAATGACACCACCATCCTGGGCTATATTTCAGGAAAAATCCGGTCCAGTTCTATACGAATACTGATGGGAGATAGGGTCAAAATTGAAGTAAGTCGTTATGATTCAAGCAAGGGACGTATAATTTATAGACTTCCCCATAAGGATTCGAAGCGTACCGAAGACTCGAAAGATACTGAAGATTTGAAGGATACCAAAGATTCAAACGATTAGGTTTCTCTAGGGTAATAAATTCCCAGTTTCCAAATTTAAGTGAAGAGACTTATTTTTTCCCAAAGAGTAGATTCATAGTTTAAGATAAGAAAGGAATACCCAAATATGAAAATAAGAGCTTCCGTTCGTAAAATTTGTACAAAATGTCGACTGATTCGTAGGCGTGGGCGAATTAGAGTAATTTGTTCCAATCCGAAGCATAAACAAAGACAGGGATAATCCTTCGAAAAGGAACTTTCCTTTTAAAAAAGGAAAAATAAAGTACCCACAGAAATATCCCCATGCCCCGGTAAAGGATATATTTTACCCTGAAATGGATATCTTTGTATCTTTTTTTCTTTTTGTTATTTCTAACTCATATTTATGAGATAATAAAATATGACAAAAGCTATACCAAAAATAGGTTCACGTAAGAGAGTACGTATTGGTTTGCGTAGGAATGCCCGTTTTAGTTTACGCAAGAGTGCACGTAGAATAACAAAAGGAGTTATTCATGTTCAAGCCAGTTTCAACAATACCATT